ATATTATATATTATATAAATATTATATATGTATATATTTTATATGTTGAATTAATGTAAATATATAAATATTTAATATTAATATGTGTATATTTATTTAATATTAATTATATATTTATAGAAAAAAAACAAGGACGGGAAGTCTCTCCGTGAGCCGAAATCATGGCGCAGGAAGATGCTTCTTGTTTAGTGTGATGTAGTGTGGTCATCTCTATATAAGGAGATTAAGAGACAAAAAATGTATGCTTGGATTAGGCAAATAGTTAGTTCAAATATAATGTATCTGGGGGGTGATTAAAAATAAGGTGAGTATTATTGGGCTATTGGTAAATATGTAAGAAGATCCGTAAATTCCTAGCAATTTTATAACAATGTGGCCAGTTCTTATATTTATTATTAATAGAAAGGATAGAGTTAAAGGTCATATGAAGATACTAATGGTTTCGATGACCATTAATAAAGGGTTTAGTAATGTAGGTGCTCTATCAGGTAGAAGACTGGCTATAGATTCTTTTGTTGCTGACGGGAAGTCTCTCCGTGAGCCGAAATCATGGCGCAGGAAGATGCTTTTTGTTTAGTGTGATGTAGTGTGGTCATCTCTATATAAGGAGATTAAGAGACAAAAAAATGTATGTTTGGATTAGGCAAATAGTTAGTTCAAATATAATGTATCTGGTGGTAATTAAAAATAAGGTGAGTATTATTGGGCTATTAGTAAATATGTAAGAAGATCCGTAAATTCCTAGCAATTTTATAATAATGTGGCCAGCTCTTATATTTATTACTATAGAAAGGATAGAGTTAAAGGTTATACGAAGATACTAATGGTTTCGATGATCATTAATAAAGGGTTTAGTAATGTAGGTGCTCTATTAGGTAGAAGACTGGCTATAGATTCTTTTGGATGGGAAGTTTCTCCGTGAGCCGGAATTATGGCGCAGGAAGATGCTTCTTGTTTAGTGTGATGTAGTGTGATCATTTCTATATAAGGGGATTGAGAGATAAAAAATTTATGCTTGGATTAGGCAAATAGTTAGTTCAAATATAATGTATCTGGGGGTAATTAAAAATAAGGTGAGTATTATTGGGTTATTAGTAATAAATATGTAAGAAGATCCGTAAATTCCTAGCAATTTTATAACAATGTGGCCAGTTCTTATATTTATCATTAATAGAAAGGATAGAGTTAAAGGTCATATGAAGATACTAATGGTTTCGATGACCACTAATAAAGGGTTTAGTAATGTAGGTGCTCTATCAGGTAGAAGACTGGCTATAGATTCTTTTGTTGCTGACGGGAAGTCTCTCCGTGAGCCGAAATCATGGCGCAGGAAGATGCTTTTTGTTTAGTGTGATGTAGTGTGGTTATCTCTATATAAGGAGATTAAGAGACAAAAAATGTATGTTTGGATTAGGTAAATAGTTAGTTCAAATATAATGTATCTGGGGGTAATTAAAAATAAGGTGAGTATTATTGGGCTATTAGTAAATATGTAAGAAGATCCGTAAATTCCTAGCAATTTTATAATAATGTGGCCAGCTCTTATATTTATCACTAATAGAAAGGATAGAGTTAAAGGTCATACGAAGATACTAATGGTTTTGATGATTACTAATAAAGGGTTTAGTAATGTAGGTGCTCCATCAGGTAGAAGACTGGCTATAGATTCTTTTGTTGCTGACGGGAAGTCTCTCCGTGAGCCGAAATCATGGCGCAGGAATATGCTTCTTGTTTAGTGTGATGTAGTGTGGTCATCTCTATATAAGGAGATTAAGAGACAAAAATGTATGCTTGGATTAGGCAAATAGTTAGTTCAAATATAATATATCCGTGGATAATTAAAAATATGGTAAGTATTATTGGGCTATTGGTAAATATGTAAGAAGATCCGTAAATTCCTAGCAATCTTATAACAATGTGGCCAGCTCTTATATTTGCTGCTAATCGAGAGGATAGAGTTAAAGGTCATACGAAGATACTAATGGTTTCGATAATTACTAATAAAGGGTTTAGTCATATAGGTGCTCCATTAGGTAGAAGACAGGTTATAAATTCTTTTTTGTTTGTAATAAATCTTGATATTATTAAGGATATTCATAAAGGTAGGCCTAAATTTAATGTGAGTATTAAATGGGAAGAAGGGCTAAATACATATGGTGTCATGCCTGATAGATTTATTAAAATTAAAAGAATGAACATAGCTGAGACCATTATTGAAAACCCCTTTAAATTATTTCTATTAGTTCGTATAAGCTGATTAAAAATGATATTAATTAAAATTTTTAATGATGAATTAGTTCGAGTTCTTATAAGTCAAAGGTTTGAAGAAATAAAAATTATAGTTAAGGACGGGAAGTCTCTCCGTGAGCCGAAATCATGGCGCAGGAAGATGTTTCTTGTTTAGTGTGATGTAGTGTGGTCATCTCTATATAAGGAGATTAAGAGACAAAAATGTATGCTTGGATTAGGCAAATAGTTAGTTCAAATATAATGTATCTGGTGGGTGATTAAAAATAAGGTGAGTATTATTGGGCTATTAGTAGATATGTAAGAAGATCCGTAAATTCCTATCAATTTTATAACAATGTGGCCAGCTCTTATATTTATTACTATAGAAAGGATAGAGTTAAAGGTTATACGAAGATACTAATGGTTTCGATGATCACTAATAAAGGGTTTAGTAATGTAGGTGGCTCTATCAGGTAGAAGACTGGCTATAGATTCTTTTGGATGGGAAGTCTCTCCGTGAGCCGAAATCATGGAGCAGGAAGATGCTTCTTGTTTAGTGTGATGTAGTGTGATCATCTCTATATAAGGGGATTAAGAGATAAAAAATGTATGCTTGGATTAGGCAAATAGTTAGTTCAAATATAATGTATCTAGGGGTAATTAAAAATAAGTTGAGTATTATTGGGCTATTAGTAAATATGTAAGAAGATCCGTAAATTCCTAGCAATTTTATAACAATGTGGCCAGCTCTTATATTTATCACTAATAGAAAGGATAGAGTTAAAGGTCATACGAAGATACTAATGGTTTTGATGATTACTAATAAAGGGTTTAGTAATGTAGGTGCTCCATCAGGTAGAAGACTGGCTATAGATTCTTTTGGATGGGAAGTCTCTCCGTGAGCCGAAATCATGGCGTAGGAAGATGCTTCTTGTTTAGTGTGATGTAGTGTGGTCATCTCTATATAAGGAGATTAAGAGACAAAAAATGTATGCTTGGATTAGGCAAATAGTTAGTTCAAATATAATGTATCTGGGGGTGATTAAAAATAAGGTGAGTATTATTGGGCTATTGGTAAATATGTAAGAAGATCCGTAAATTCCTAGCAATTTTATAACAATGTGGCCAGTTCTTATATTTATTATTAATAGAAAGGATAGAGTTAAAGGTCATACGAAGATACTAATGGTTTCGATGACCACTAATAAAGGGTTTAGTAATGTAGGTGCTCTATCAGCTAGAAGACTGGCTATAGATTCTTTTGTTGCTGACGGGAAGTCTCTCCGTGAGCCGAAATCATGGCGCAGGAAGATGCTTTTTGTTTAGTGTGATGTAGTGTGGTCATCTCTATATAAGGGGATTAAAAGATAAAAAATGTATGTTTGGATTAGGCAAATAGTTAGTTCAATATAATGTATCTGGTGGTAATTAAAAATAAGGTGAGTATTATTGGGCTATTAGTAAATATGTAAGAAGATCCGTAAATTCCTAGCAATTTTATAATAATGTGGCCAGCTCTTATATTTATTACTATAGAAAGGACAGAGTTAAAGGTTATACGAAGATACTAATGGTTTCGATGATCACTAATAAAGGGTTTAGTAATGTAGGTGCTCTATCAGGTAGAAGACTGGCTATAGATTCTTTTGTTGCTGACGGGAAGTCTCTCCGTGAGCCGAAATCATGGCGCAGGAAGATGCTTCTTGTTTAGTGTGATGTAGTGTGGTCATTTCTATATAAGGAGATTAAGAGACAAAAAATGTATGCTTGGATTAGGCAAATAGTTAGTTCAAATATAATATATCCGGGGATAATTAAAAATATGGTAAGTATTATTGGGCTATTGGTAAATATGTAAGAAGATCCGTAAATTCCTAGCAATCTTATAACAATGTGGCCAGCTCTTATATTTGCTGCTAATCGAAAGGATAGAGTTAAAGGTCGTACGAAGATACTAATGGTTTCGATAATCACTAAGAAAGGGTTTAGTCATATAGGTGCTCCATCAGGTAGAAGACAGGCTATAAATTCTTTTTTGTTTGTGATAAATCTTGATATTATTAAGGATATTCATAAAGGTAGGCCTAAATTTAATGTGAGTATTAAATGGGAAGAAGGGCTAAATACATATGGTGTCATGCCTGATAGATTTATTAAAATTAAAAGAATGAACATAGCTGAGACCATTATTGTAAACCCCTTTAAATTATTTCTATTAGTTCGTATAAGCTGATTAAAAATGATATTAATTAAAATTTTTAATGATGAATTAGTTCGAGTTCTTATAAGTCAAAGGTTTGAAGAAATAAAAATTATAGTTAAGAAAGGGGTAAAAATAATTAATGTGTTTAAATAAATTGAATTAAATTCATATCTGTCGAACGAGGAAAAAATATCTGTTAGCATCAAGACTTGATTTATGGTCTTTTTAAACTTTGAAGGTTTTTAGTTTAATATAACTTAAAGTCTTAAGAGTTTAATTTATTTCATATAAGTATATTTATAGGGTGAAGGATAAAAAAGAAGAAGTATATTAAAGTACTAATTTGGCCAATAATAATATAAGGGGCTTCAACTGGTTGCCCTCCTACTCAAGTTAGTATTATAAAGCATATAATAAATAATCAAAAAGAAATTTTTATATTTGGGTAAAAAGGTAATGGGATTTTATTTGACGGAAATATAAATGGAATACATAATATGATTAAGATACCCGAAAAAGCTGCTAATACTCCACCAAATTTATTTGGTACGGATCGGAGGATAGCGTAAACTCATAAAAAGTATCACTCAGGTTTAATATGGGTTGGGGTTACGGATGATCTTGCAAGAATAAAATTATCTGGGTCCCTAAAAATGTTTGGGATGAATAATGATATAATAAATAAAGTTCTTATAGTTATTGTAAAACCAATAAAATCTTTAGTTGAGTAATATGAGTGAAATGGTACTCGATCTGAGTCAGAATTAATACCGAGTGGGTTAGATGACCCTGTTTGGTGGAGATATATAAAGTGAATTATTACTATTCCTGTGATTATAAAAGGTAATAAAAAGTGAATGGAAAAAAATCGGTTTAGTGTCGCATTGTCAACTGCATATCCTCCTCAAATTCATTCTACAAGAATTTTACCGATATAAGGAAAAGTAGATAATAGATTAGTGATGACAGTTGCTCCTCAAAATCTTATTTGGCCTCATGGTAAGACGTATCCTATAAAAGCTGTGGCTATAATTAATAAATATAAAATAACACCAATATTTCAGGTCTCGTAGAGTTTATAAAATGAGTAGTAGTAAATTCTGCGTCCGATATGAAGGTACAGAAAAAGAAAAAATATTGAGGCTCCATTAGCGTGGGTAAATCGTATCATTCAGCCATATTCCACATCTCGTATAATATGGATTGTGGAAGAAAAAGCTATTGAGATATTAGGGACATAGTGTATGGATAGGAAAATTCCTGTAATTATCTGGGTGATTAAAATTAGCCCTAATAAAGAGCCAAAATTTCATATGATGGAGATATTATTTGGCGCAGGAAGATCAATTAATGATTTATTTATTAAATTAAGTACAGGGTTAAATGAACGAATAGGTTTAAACATAGTTAAATGGGCGGAAAGGTCCCTTGGATAGGTTAATAATTTTTACAATTAAAATTATAGTTAAAAGAAGTAGATTAATTAGTATTATTAATGGGACTACCTTTGAGGTAGTGTAAAATCCCTGAGAATTAAATGACATTTTGAAGAATGAGGGAGGATTAAATTTAAATATAAAATTTAACATTAAAATCAATGATATGAATAATAAGATATATTTTAAATTATTTATTAAATTTATGGCTTGATTAGGGGTTATGGCAGTAAAATAAGTAAATATTACTATTATTCCACCTACATAGATTAAGAAGATTATAAAAGCATATCATGATGAGAAGATGCTTGAGAATAAGTATGTTATAATAAGGGCTGAAAAAAGAATGTTAATTCTTATAAGTAATGGGTTATAAGAGATTATTAAAGAGAAGTATAGTGCTAATAAAATTCTTAGTGAAATAAGCATAATATTTTTATAAGATTCGAACTTAATTTTTAAACGTCAAAGGTTTATGTGGGTCATACACTATAAAATAAGGAGCCCCATCAGTATATTGATAAATAAAGGCAGATTCATACTACATCTACAAAATGTCAGTATCATGCCCTTGCTTCAAATCCTACATGGTGGGCGGATGAGAAATGGTTATTTAAATTACGGTAAAATATTACTATTAGGGTAATGGACCCTATAATTACATGGGTTCCGTGAAAGCCAGTAGTAACAAAGAATGTTGTTCCGTAAATTCTGTCTGAGATTGAGAAGGAAGAGGACACATATTCTATGGTTTGAAGGTAAGTAAAGAATACCCCAAGGATAATGGTTATTAATAGAGCCAGCGAAGCATTATTTTTATGGTTAATTTGAAGGTTGTGATGGGCTCATGAAATAGTTGCCCCAGATGCTAGAAGTACAGCTGTATTTAGAAGAGGTACCCCAAATGGGTTAATGATATTAATGCCTACAGGTGGTCACATACATCCGATTTCATGATTAGGTACGAGGCTTCTATGGAAAAAGGATCAGAAAAATGACATGAAGAATATGATTTCAGATAAAATGAAAAAAATTATACCCATACGTATTCCTTTGGATACTAAATAAGTGTGGTAACCAGCAAAAGATGCTTCTCGGGTTACATCTCGTCATCATTGGGCAGCACATAAAATTATTATTGAGAGACCCAATAAAAAAATAAATGTAGATGAGAAATGGAGTCAAATAGTGGTTCCAGATGTTAATAAGAAAGCTCTAAATGCGGCTATAATAGGTCATGGTCTAATTTCTACAAGATGGAATGGTCTACGAAACATTATAACATTTATTTAGGGTAAACTTTTTACTTGGAAGGTAAATGTACTATTATACTTATGTTATACAAGAGAGGTATGCCCCATAAATAAATTTACAGTTTATTGTTTATAATTCAACCATCTTGTTGTTATCAATTTCATGTAGGGTTTTCAAATTTATTAGTTTCTTTAATAATTGTCTTAAATTGTGGCGTATTTATTCATCATCATGCTGATGATAGTAATGTAATTATTAATAAAGATATTGTAAGAGTGATTAATCAGTTTATTGGGGATAAATGTGGCATAAAGACTTATCTTATGATACCTATAGCCTGACAAGCTGTTGTTATATTTTTCTTTAACTAAAGTCTTAATTATTAAAATTAATGGATCAATTAATAAATTCTGATGGTTTAATTACTTCAATTCTGATAGGTATAAATCTGTGGTTTACTCCACAAATCTCTGAGCATTGTCCGTAATAAATGCCAGGGGAAATTGGTATGAATCTAACTTGGTTAATGCGGCCGGGTACGGCATCTATTTTAATACCTAATGAGGGGATAGTTCAGGAATGAAGTACATCCGCGGATGTAATTAATATACGTGTTTCAATTGAGTACGGTATGATTAATCGGTTATCCACTTCTAGTAGGCGTAGGTTTCCTTTGTTTAAGTCGTTTGTATTTATTATATAGGAGTCGAATCTTAGATTTTTTAAGTCATTATATTCATAGGATCAGTATCATTGGTGGCCTGTGGATTTAATAGTGATTAATGGTTCTTTTAAATCTTCTATGTCATATAATAAGCGAATAGATGGGATGGCAACTGTAAATAATAGTAAACCTGGGATAATGGTTCAGATTGTCTCAATTATTTGAGCATCTTTGATATTTCGATTTGTTAAATTTATAAATATTAGAGCATATAATGTGTAAGCAATAATAGATATGACAATAATTATGATAAAGATAGCATGTTCATGAAGGTTTATAATGCGTATAGAGATTGAAGAATTAGGTTCTTGTATATTTATATCGGATCAATAAGGCATATAAGTGAGTTAATTTATTAACTATTTCCTAATTAACAGATAGGTGCTATTATATTTGCTTTCACTTAAGTAAGATGAGATTATTCCAGTTTCACTTAAATTATGGAAATCTAAGGGGAGTATATTGTCTGATCATTCTAATGCTTGAGAATTAGAGTCAGTGGATGTTAATCCTGGTTTTATAGAAAATGATTCTCAAATTATGAATAAGAAAATTAAAATGGATATAGAAGATATGGTAGCTCCAAAGGATGATACATAGTTTCATGAAGAATATATGTCCGGGTAATCTGAGTAACGTCGAGGTATCCCATTTAATCCTAAAAAGTGTTGTGGGAAGAAAGTTAAGTTTACCCCAATAAATATAATAGTAAAATGAGCTATAGAAATAGTCCTATTTAGAGCTAGTCCTGTTATCAAGGGGTATCAATAATTAAAGGCAGCAAAAATAGCGAATACAGCTCCTATCCTTAATACGTAATGAAAATGTGCTACCACATAATATGTATCATGAAGAATTACATCTAGTGATGCATTGGATAAGACGATACCTGTTAATCCCCCTATAGTAAATAAAAAAATAAATCCGTATACTCATGCTATTGATGGGCTGAAAGTAATATTTGATCCGTAGATGGTTGCTAATCATCTAAATACTTTAATACCTGTTGGAATAGCAATAATTATTGTGGCTGCTGTAAAATAAGCGCGGGTATCTACATCTATACCTACAGTAAATATATGATGGGCCCATACAATAAATCCTAGGATTGCGATACCTAATATAGCATAAATTATTCCGATAGTTCCGAAAGCCTGGTTTTTATGGGAGGAGTTTACTACAATGTGGGAGATAGCACCAAAACCAGGTAAAATTAAAATATATACTTCTGGGTGGCCAAAAAATCAGAATAAATGTTGGAATAGAATAGGGTCTCCTCCTCCGGTAGGGTCAAAGAAAGATGTATTTAAATTTCGGTCTGTTAAAAGTATCGTAATAGCTCCTGCCAGTACAGGTAGTGAGAGTACTAAGAGGTATGTGGTAATGTAAACAGATCATACAAATAAAGGTACACGTTCTCAGTATAATCCTTTACTTCGTATATTAATAATCGTTACAATAAAATTAATAGAGCCTAAAATAGAAGAAGCCCCGGCTAAATGTAAAGAGAAGATTGCTATATCAATAGAGGGCCCAGAGTGGGCTAAAGTAGAAGATAAGGGAGGGTACATAGTTCATCCTCTTCCGGCTCCTCCTTCCATTAAAGATGACCTGATTAATAATAACAAGGATGGAGGCAGTAGTCAAAATCTAAGGTTATTTATGCGGGGGAATGCTATATCTGGTGCCCCAATTATAAGGGGGACCAGTCAATTTCCAAATCCCCCAATTAAAATTGGTATTACCATGAAAAAAATTATGATTAATCCATGGGCTGTAATTAAGGTATTGTATAGTTGGTCATTATTTAGAAAAGCCCCTGGTTGAGCTAACTCAATTCGGATAATTAGTCTTATTGCAGTCCCAATTATTGCGGATCATATGCCGAATAGAAAGTATAATGTCCCGATGTCTTTATGGTTAGTGGATATAAGTCAACGCATAAATTAAGAAGAGGGCTGGGGTTAATAAAAAGGTGGGTGGTAATATTTTTCAGTAGTTAAAATTTTTTAGTATTTTACTATTATTTGTAAATTGGTAGATTAGGAAATTAATTGTTATATTTAAGTAAAAGTAAAGGGTTATAATAGAGATGATTATTATTATGATTGATAAAGTATATTCTCTGTTAATAATAGATAAGATAACTATGAGTTTAGGTGTAAAACCTGATATAGGTGGTATACCAGCTAGTGATAAAATAGTTAATATAGTTATAATTATATAAGGGCCAGAAATTGTTGTTAATTTTAGTGGGTGATTTAATAGGTTATTATTGTTATTTTTAAATAATAGAAATAGAGGAATGATGATTCTAGCATATATGATGAAGTATGGGATTATTAATGCTTTATTAAGTAGTATTAGGGCGAGTATTCAACCCAGGTGTGCGATAGATGAGTAAGCTATAATTGATTTTAAGTTATTTTGATTTAGGCCTATAATTCCTCCAATTAATAAATTTATTAAAATTATAGGGTATATAATTGATTTTAATGGGCTGATCAGAAAAGTTAGGATTGAGAGAGGAGCTAATTTTTGTCACGTTGATAAAATTAATGCCTGTACTCATCCCATAGAAAGTAAAGTAGACGGGAATCAAAAATGGCATGGGAATATACCTAATTTTAGTGAGATTGCCAATAATAAGATTAAGGATCTTATTTTTCTGTAAGGAAAAAAATTTATTAGTAACGAGTAACTTGATAAGATTATGAAAGTGGAGCCAATAGCTTGCGCTATAAAGTATTTAATAGCTGACTCACATTCATAATTAAATTTTGAACTTATAATAATTGGCAGGAACCTGAATAAATTAATTTCTAAAGAAGCTCAGATAAAGAATCAATTTTGGCTCCTTAGGGCTATTAAAGTGCTAGTAAGTATTAAAGTAGAGCTGACTATATTTCTAGGGTTTATTAGCATAAGGAATTGATAAGATTAATTACCTAACTTTTGGTTAGAAGCCAAAGTATATAAATTCCTTTAATTTTTTCAAGCTAAGGTCCCTTCAATTCATTCATGTAATAGGCCAGTGAAAAGTAAGACTATAAAAAATAATGTGACTATTAAAGTAAAGATCTCATTAAAGTTTAATAATATTAATGGGATGGGCATTAATAATACAATTTCAATGTCAAATACGATAAAAATAATAGCTAATATAAAGAATCGGAGTGAAAATGGGAGGCGGGCACTACTTTTTGGGTCAAAGCCACATTCAAATGGAGATGATTTTCTTCGGTCGTTGTAGGATCGTAAGAATAATAAATAAGATAGTATAAATACAATTACTGGGATTAATGATCTAATAAAAATGATATATGTTATGACATACATTAACTGGAAACAAATGTTATCTCATAATTAAAAGTTATGTGCTTACTAAAGCTTTCTAGTTTTAAGTATTGGAGAAGTTATTCATAATTAGCTGCATCAGTGCTATCCGTTATTCCGGCTCAATACTATTACTATAAGAGAATTTGGTTTACAGCGATACATAATGTAGATCTGGCAATTCTAACAGGTAAAAATGATTTTCATGTTAGTATTATTAAAGAGTCGTATCGTATTCGTGGGAATGAGGCCCGCACCCAGATAAAAGTTGAGGCAATAATAATAGTGAATAAGATTAAAGTAACCCTAAATAATTTAATTGGTAAGTTACATATTAAGATAGAGGATATTAATCTTATAAATAAGATTCTTGTGTATTCTGCTATAAAGATTAATGCAAATATACTTGATCCATATTCGATATTAAATCCAGAAACAAGTTCTGATTCCCCCTCTGCAAAATCTAATGGTCTTCGATTTGTCTCAGCTAAGCTGGTGATGAATCATATTATTCTTAAGGGTGTTAAGATTATAAGTAAAGGAGTTCATAATAAATTTCTGAAAATTATTATATCTATTGTGTTAGAGAGGATTAGAAAAGATAATAGGATCAAGGTTATGCTAATCTCATAGGAGATTGTTTGAGCTACACCTCGTAAAGCCCCTATTAAAGCATATTTTGAATTTGAGCATCATCCGGATAGAAAAGTGCAGTATACATTTATTCTTGATACGCATAAAAAGTATATAATACCAAATTGGATTCAAAAAGTTACTCTAAGATGAGGGTAACTTGCCCATAGAAGAAGAGTTAGTATCAGTCTACTTATAGGGGCCATTAAAAATGGTAGTTTATTAGAAAATATGGGGTATGTTTGTTCCTTTAGGAAAAGTTTTAAGGCATCTGCTAAAGGTTGAGGTAGCCCTATTAATATTACTTTATTTGGTCCCTTTCGCAGGTGAAAGTAACCTAATAATTTTCGTTCTATTAAAGTGTAAAAAGCTATGGCTATTAATGCTATAAGTATTCTTAAAATGATTGAGATTAGTGTTAATAAAATCATTAATAAGAGTTTATAAAACATATTTAGGGTTTAAATCTAATGCAATAATCTGCCATCTTATTAAGCTAATAAGTGAATTGAGCACTTAATTTAGATTTTCAAAATCTAATGTTTCCTTAACTATTAGCTGCTACTGAATAATCTCTTGTTAAGTGCAAATTAACTGTTCTATTTAAACTAAGTTGCATAATAGGTGATTAATTTAATCTTTTAATACTCCTAAAATATTTGCACTAATCTGCCAACCTATTAAATTTTATATTGTAATTCTTAGATTAAGTTTATTTAGGTCCTTTCGTACTATAAATAATTTTATTGATAGTAGATAGAATCTAACCTGACTCTCGTCGGTCTGAACTCAGCTCATGTAGGAATTTAATAGTTGAACAAACTAACATATTTAACTTTTGCGTTAAAATGTTTTCCTAAGCCAACATCGAGGTGCCAAACTTATTTGTAGATAAGGGCTCTTTAAATAAATTAGCCTGTTATCCCTAAGGTAACTATACATTTTATCTTATTAGGATCTTATTTTGAAGTTTTATTCTCATTAATAAAGGATGTTTTATGTGTCCTTGGTCGCCCCAACCAAATTATAAAAATAATTTATTTAATTTTATAATAAAGCTCTGTAGGGTCTTCTTGTCCCACTATATTATTTAAGTCTCTTCACTTAAAGGATAATTTTTATTTTATTTATGGAGACAGATTTTATTTCGTTAACCCATTCATTCTAGCCTACAATTAATAGGCAATTTATTATGCTACCTTTGCACGGTTAGGGTACCGCGGCCATTAAAATTCATTGGGCAGGGACTACTTTTAATTATTTTTCTAAAAGAAATGTTTTTGTTAAACAGTCGAAATAAATGTTGCCGAGTTCCTTTATAAATAATTAATTAATACTAATATTTACATAATTTTTTAATCTAAATAGTTTGAATTAAAATCTGTCTATATGTACCTTATTTATTTATTTATAATTTATATGTAACGGTGAAGTTATATTGAAGTGACTGATATTAAGTCTATTATTAATAATTTTTTAATTTAAATGGGTTTATTATAGAAATTATCTTCTATAGTTTAAACTTATATATTATAAGGTTTAATAAATAATGTTAGAGAGAGACCAGGTATATTCTTATACGTTAGGTATGTAGCCTCTATAAATTTATTTAAAAATAATAATGAAACATTAATTTTTGGGTTCTAAACAATAAATGTACAGCTCATAAGAATTCGGGTAGTTAAAATTATTTTAAATCTTGTAGATCCATAATGCACAAGGTACGGGTTTGAGCCTACTTTAATTTATTTTTATTTTCTTTGCAGTACTATAAGGTTTTATATCGTATTATGTGTTGTTATTTAAAATAAACAGGTTAAACGAAAGTTTTTTTCTTAATGTAAATAAGGGGCATTTAATAATGCTATAACCTGACAGATACAATTTCCATTATATCTACTTTGTTACGACTTATCCTTCTTTTATAGCAGGAGTGACGGGCGATGTGTGCATGGCCCAGGTAATTTTCATTTAAATAGGTTAATTTAAATTACTATCAAGTCCAATTTTACCAATTAATTTAATAAGAGGCTCTATAAACATATAAAGATTGTAACCCATTTAATCCTAATATATAAACTGCACTTTGACCTGATGTAGGAAGTATTCTTTTTTTATATACTCTCTATAAAGGTATATTTTCAACGGCAGTACACATGTTGAGGTTCAAATTTAGGTGGATCATTACGTGGGTTATCGATTTAATAAACAGGTTCCCCTGATTTTGTGGGCCACCGCCAAATTCTTTAGATTTTAAACTATGGTTCGTATTATCTAGTTTAATTTTAGTGTTATTAATAGAAGGGTATCTAATCCTTGTTTTAGTTAATAATTTAATTCAGGTATTTATGGTTCTGATTATGTAAAATTTAACTTATAATTAATTTTAGTATACCTTAATAAAACTGAGAAAATTAATTGGCCTATCGTATAACCGCGGCTGCTGGCACGAATTTAGCCGGCTTATTAACAATTACCACTTCTTGCTTTAGCAAATTTAGTAGGGTTATCCATTGTTAATTTGATAGTACAAAGATGTTATTCAAATTTTAAAACTTTGAGTTATTATATAATATTAAGATGGTTTTCATGAGGTTATATTGTTATTATAATTTATTAGTTAGAATCAAGCTAATAGTATAGGACTAGATCATTTTTGGGGTATGAACCCACTAGCTTTAGTTAGCTTACAATACTAAAAGATAACTTTTGGGTTCCATTAAATTTGCAATTTAATGTTGTATATCAACTATATCTTTATAGGTTAATAATGAGCTCTGGTTTTATAATAAGAAGTAATATAGGGATTAAATGGCATAATATTAATGTTGAGTTTGATAAGGTTAATGATGGTATATAGTTTAAAATAGGGTTATGGTTTCCGTGGTTGATAGAGGTGTATAAATATAATGAGTAGCAAGCAGTAACAAATCTAATAATTCCAAGTATTAATATACTAAATATAGATAAAGAAGAAATTGAGGTAATTAATATAATTTCCCTTAATAAATTGATGGATGGTGGGGCCGCTATATTAATTATATTAAAAATAAATCATAATATTCTTAGCGATGGTAGGAAGGTTAGTATCCCCTTACATAAAAATATTCTTCGTGTGTTTACTAGACCGTAGTTTAAAGCCGCTAAAATGAATAAAGCTGAGGATCTAATACCGTGAGCAATTATTATAGCTAATCTTCCTGATAGTCCTCATTTAGAGGAGGTTATGACACCTCTAATTATTAATCCTATATGGCTGATAGATGAGTAAGCAATTAAAGATTTTATATCTGTTTGCCGTAAGCAAATCATTCTGGTGATAAGTGAACCTATTAGTGACAAGGTGATAATAGGGTATTTAATATATGAGTTTATGTATGGTAAAAGTTGAGACAGTCGAATAAGGCCAAATCCACCGAGTTTTAGAAGGACAGCGGCTAAAATTATTGAACCCGCTAATGGGGCTTCTACGTGGGCTTTAGGTAATCATAAATGTATCGAGTATATAGGTAGTTTTACTAAAAACCCTATAATTATAATTAATCATAGTATATTATGTGAGAATGGTCATGAATAATGTAGCAGTATTGGGATTATTATAGAATAATTGTATTTAATAAGTCTTATAATTGAGACAATTATAGGTAATGAGGCTAAAACAGTGTATATAATTAAATAAACACTAGCTTGTGTTCGCTCTGGTTGATAACCTCAAATTATAATCAATAATATAGTTGGGATTAATGATGTCTCAAATCAAATATAGAATATTAGTATTTTAGAAGAGGCGAAGTATAAAAGGAGGGTAATATTTAAGATGATAGTTAAAAAAATTAATAATTTAGGTTTATTTTGTATTAATGGCAATCTTGCGATGATTATTATTCTTGAGATTCAGGTAGATAAAGTTATTAATGTGCAAGATATATTATCTATGTAAATTCAGTTAGTTAAGATTGATGGGTTAGAATTTATATTTATGGCGATAAGTAAACTAGATATTATAAGGTGAGACACAATTATAGGTCATGAATAAGGTTGGTTTAAGAGAGACGGTAATCTTATGAGATAAATTAAAATTCTTAGCATTTAGCAAGGTTTATATTGTTTATTATATCTGATCCTGAGTAACGGGTTATGTTTACTAAAAGTGCTAGCCCAAATCTAGCTTCACAGGCGCCAAAAGTTAGTATCATAATTCTTATAGATGGTATAGGTGTATTATTAAGTATTGAAGTTATTGTAATAAATAATATGGTTCTTAATGTTATAGCTTCTAAAGTTAGTAAAATTTTTAGTAGGTGATTTTGATTTATTATTAAGGATCTAATAGATAAAATAGGTAGTATGATTAAAGATAAAATGATATAGTTCATAGAATTGAGATTTTAAAATCTTTCTTTGATTTACAAGACCAATACTATATAAGCTTTCAACTCGGTTAGCGGTCAGGAAACATATTATTGATTGCAAGCACCCAAAGCTAGTGTTTTATTTAAACTATTTCTTGATAAAATTGATCCAATATTTTTAACTTGAAAAGTTAATGTGTTATTATTACACTATTTATAATATTGTTAAGAAGCGGTATTACTATATTGCCATCTTCAATGGCATGATTTTATTTTAATCTATCTTAGCATATGATTAATAATAATAAACTTAGTGAGGATAGTAAGCATCTAAAAATAAGGTTAGTTCTATATTGGTTAGACAGTAAATTTATTTTATTAGATGCAATTATGATGGTGGATAGTGAGTAATTTTTTTCTGTTAATTCTATTCAGGATTGGTCCAGTAATTCTAAGTATAATTTAGATGTTTTAAATGATATGTTAATTAAAGGTTGAGAAGTGACAGGTGTTAAGTATCATATTGTTATAATTATACTTATTATAGTAAATCATTTTAAATTTAACTTAAGTAAAAACAAGGTGGTTCCTGTAAGCACAATAATTAGTGGTAAAATTAAGTATATTATTGATAAAATATTAAATATATTTTTTATTGGAAGTAGTCAATTTATTAATATGCCACCTATAATTGAGGGGATTGAGAGGTATAATATAGGGAATTTTACATTATTTGGTTCTATGGTATTAATTAAGGGTGTTGAATTTATAGGTGAGAGAATAATATAGTATATAAATCGAGTGCTATAGAAAGAAGTTATTGCTAATGATCCATAAATAATAGCTATGGAGATTATTGGGTTAAAGAAGAATATGGAAAGTTCCAAGATAGCATCTTTGGAGTAGAACGCAGCTAAAAATGGGAAGCCTATTATAGCTAAGTTTGCGATAATAATGCAAGATGAAGTTATAGGTAGTTGAGAGCCTATATTTCCTATTCATCGTAGATCTTGACTGTGAAGATGACAATTAATTAATGTTCCTGCACTTACAAATAGTAAAGCTTTAAATATAGCATGGATTACTATATGTATAAATGTTAGGTCAACTAGATTTAACCCTAAGGATGTTATTATTAATCCTAATTGTCTTAAGGTAGATAGAGCGATGATTTTTTTTATGTCTGTTTCTATTATTGCACAAAATCTTGCTAAAGTCATAGTAGTTACAGCTACCATTAAGGTGAGTATATTGAAAAATTTAAATGAATGTAAAAATGGGTAGAATCGTAAAAGTAAAAATACGCCGGCAGTTACTAAAGTAGATCTGTGGACTAAGGCTGATACGGGGGTCGGAGCGGCTATAGCGGCCGGTAACCATCTTGAGAATGGTATTTGAGCTCTTTTTGTTCTTGCGGCGATTAGTAAAAAGATTATTTGTATAAGTGTAGCCTTATCTGAGAATATAGATATAATATTTCAGTGTCCTTGGTTAAGGGTTAAGGCAATACATAAGAGAATTATTACATCCCCAATTCGATTAGTGATTGCTGTAATTATTCCAGCTGCCAGGGATTTTGGATTTTGGTAGTAGATTACTAGGATAAAAGATGTGATACCTAGTCCATCTCATCCAAGGAGAAGTATAATTAAGTTAGGGATATAAATTAATAAATTTATTGATAAAACAAAAATTAGGACTAGTAATGTAAATCGTCGAATAAATTTATCTGAAGATATGTATAAATTTGAAAATATTAGGACATTAGCAGCGATAAATAATACTACACTTGAGAATAAAGTGCCTTTATAATCTGCAATTAGCCTAAATTCTAACCCAGAAAAAAATCTTCTTATAAAATTAAATTCTAGGATAATGATAGTTCTTTTATTTATTAGTGAAATGGATATTATAAAAATTAAGCCCGAGAGTATTATTAATAATATTGGTGAATATTTATTAATTTTAAGTATGTACATTAATAAAGATCTATGATATGTTTGAGATCACAACTCAATAGTTTTTATTAACTTACTTTATTCTACCTGCTACAAGGTTTATAGGTGGCCCCTGTCCCTGTTATCAAGAAGATAGATATATTTAGTGGGGAGGCTTAAATATATGGTTTAATGGCGGATATGTCATGTATTGGTATAAGGTAATATGGGTTCACAGGTTTAAATATATGCTTAATTATTGTATATGCATTAATTAAGTGTATATGTAATACATAGATAAAAAGGTTTTTTCATATATTCTATTATGGGCATAGATTATTTAATTAGAGGTTTAAATATATGTTTAATTATTGTATATGCATTAATTAAGTGTATATGTAATACATAGATAAAAAGGTTTTTT